CAAACCAAAACAAAAATCATTGGTTCAAATCCAAGGAAGAACTTTTTAACTAAACTCAAGTTTTCTACTTTGTTTTTCAAGCAAACTCTATTTTTTTTTTGAAAGAAAAAAAGAGACATTTATATCTTATCATTTATATCTTATCTATGAAAGGAATACTTTGTTGTAGAAATACACAAAAACCAAAAACTCTTTTATTTGGTTTTTTTTTAAGAAAACTTTTTGAATTTACGAAATTTTTCTCGTATTTATTTACGAGTTTTTTCTCGTATTAACGAATTCACTATTTTAGAAACCTAAAGGTTTGCACTCATTGGAAGATCAGAACAGACAGATCAAAAAGCTGATTCCATTTTATTGCTGCAATGATGAATTGCATATTCATTTCAATTGTGGAAGTAACTATAATAAAAATAAAATATAAGGCGGCTTTTAATATCCATTTTTCGAATTGAATTCAAAAAAAGTGAAGGAATCACAATCCTTTCAATTCTAAGATATATCTCTGTTCTGTCTTTCTTTTTTCATTCATATATTTGATATCAAGAAAAGATTCAGTAACAAAAATCGTACCAATAAAGACATATATCATTTTCTTTTTTCATATTGAAATTTGACTTCGTGCTCCGAATGAATGATGGTTTACTCAATACAATATCTCTTCGGCGAAACAGAGGATATCTCGATCGGGGAAGAGAGCGGGTAAATCCCATATGACCTAATATGTTTGACAAGTCACACTATATGTCAAGCCAAGCTTTTCAGTTCCAGGACGGCGAAAATATACTTTTGGTATTCCTATACTCAAAAATTTCAACCAAAAAATGCATATCCTTTATTCACTTAAATAAGGAAAGGTAAAAATCCATGATTTCTTGTCTTCATTCCTTTTTATTCTATTTGATACATCGATTTTGATACACCAATTTCTTCTATTTGATACATGGAAGGGTTTTTTGATAGAGTAAGACAGAATGGATTCAAAAAAATTGTAACGAAGGGATTGATCATTCGAATAAGTATCCATTTATTCTCCAATAATGCAATCTTTCCCTTGCGTATTGGTACTTATCGGGTATAGAATAGATCTGCTTCTCTTTGTTCTTACGAACAGAGTTCTTCCCTTATTTTTCTTTTCAATGAGATGAAAAAAAAAAAAATGAATCACAGAATCTACTAAAAAAAGTTTAGGTACACAATATATCGTCTTTTTAATACAATAAAATAAAGTTTCGATTTCTCTTTGATAAAGGGATATTTCCATGGGTTTACCTTGGTATCGTGTTCATACTGTCGTATTGAATGATCCCGGTCGACTGCTTTCTGTTTCTATAATGCACACAGCTCTAGTTACTGGTTAGGCCGGTTCGATGGCTTTATACGAATTAGCTCCTCTGACCCCGTTCTTGATCCAATGTGGAGATTATGATCAGAAATATTATTTCATTAATTGCATCCATGGCTGAATGGTTAAAGCGCCCAACTCATAATTGGCAAATTCGTAGGTTCAATTCCTACTGGATGCACCGCACCCTAATGGGAACGTTCAAAAAGTCTATCGGAATTAGCTCAATGGGATCTTCCATAAATAATTAATTGAATATAGTATATTCATACCATAACATAGGAAGAGTAAGAACTAGAATTCTGATCGATACTGAAACTCATAGGGAAAAAATTGATGGATGGAATCAAATATGCAGTAGTTAGAGGAAAAAGTCTTCGCTTATTGGGGAAGAATCAATCTTTAATGAAATACCAAAATCCAGAAGATGTATTTGCGCCATACGCTCATTTATGGACTTATTGTGAAAATTGTGAGACATCCATTTACAAAAAATATGCACAAAAAAACAAATATATTTGTCAACATGGTGCATTTCATTTACCAATGGAGAGTTTAGATCGAATCGAATCTTTGATTGATTCGGGTACTTGGGATCCTACGGATGAGAATATGCTTTCTATTGATCCCTATGAGATTCTTAGAAAAAAGATCCACATAGAAGATTTTGAACAATCTGGAAAATGGAAATGTCGATATTTCTTAGACAATAATGATTTATTACAGGATAAAGAATTTGACTATTTTGACTTTCGTCAAATATGGGAAGAATACATAGAGGGATTCTTTCTCTAAAAAGATTTTTATCTATAGATATATCGATATCTATAGATATCGATGTATCTATATTTCTAGAACATATAGAAAGGAGAAATTCTCATAAGATACCGAGAGGAGAAGTAGATAACCATTTGTTCAACAATGAGACAAATTATTACACGAGGAAGAACTTGAAGACCTTGTATACTTCTAATGTCGAATCAGGATCAACAAAGACAGAAATTAAGGATTGAGTCGAACTAAGGTAATAGCTATGAATAGTCATCTTCTACCCCGAAATTTCGGGAAGAATGGCACCTATTATGGGACATACAATGCATTACAGGCCTATGATCATTACGCTTCGACCGGGTTATTCTATTCCACCTCTTCTAGAGATTCTTTATTCTATTCCACCTCTTCTAGAGAAAAGAACTTAAAGAAAAATACTTAATAACACGGCGATACATTTATACAAAACTTCTAATCGGAGCACACGCAATGTAGCCGTAGAAAGTCAAATGAAATCCAATCCACGAAATAATTTGATCTATGGACGACATCGTTGTAGTAAAGGTCGTAATGCGAGAGGAATCATTACCGTAAAGCATAGAGGGGGGGGTCATAAGCGTCTATACCGTAAAATCGATTTTCGACGGAATCAAAAAGACATATCTGGTAGAATCGTAACCATAGAATACGACCCTAATCGAAATACATACATTTGTCTTATACACTACGGGGATGGTGAGAAGAGATATATTTTACATCCCAGAGGAACTATAATTGGAGATACCATTTTTTCTGGTAAAGGAGTTCCTATATCAATGGGAAATGCCCTACCTTTGAGTGCGGTTTGAACTATTGATTTACGTAATTGGAAGTAACCAATTAGGTTTATGACAAAACCTAGAAATCGATCACTAATCCATTTGGAGTACCTCTATGGAATAGACCTCAACAGAAAACTGTTGAGTAACGGCAGCAAGTGATTGAGTTCAGTAGTTTCTCATAAAAAATTATTGACTCTAGAGATATGGTAATATGGAGAAAATTGTTTGAAGCACGCACAGAACTGGAAGCGTCCCTTCTTTCAAAGAGGACGGGTTATTCACATTTCATTTGATGGTCAGAGGCGAATTGAAAGCTAAGCAGTGGTAATGAAGATCCCCCGAAGAGATGTCTCCTACGTTACCCCTAATATGTGGAAGTATCGACGTAATTTGATAGAGTCATTGGGTCTGAATGCTACATGAAAAAGATAAGCCAGATGACGGAACGGAGAGACCCAGGATGTAGAAGATGATAACATGAATGATTCGGCAGATTAGGATTCCTAAATATCCACTCATGTGATACTTCATCATACGATGAAAAGATCTATTTTTTTCTATATCATCATATATATACATCTAGAAAGCCGTATGCTTTGGAAGAAGCTTGTACAGTTTGGGAAGGGGTTTTTTTGATAAAAAAGAAGAATCTACTTCAACCGATATGCCTTTAGGCACGTCCATACATAACATAGAATTCACACATGGAAAAGGGGGACAATTAGCTAGAGCAGCAGGTGCTGTAGCGAAACTGATTGCAAAAGAAGGTAAATCGGCCACATTAAGATTACCATCTGGGGAGGTTCGTTTGATATCCCAAAACTGCTTAGCAACAGTCGGACAAGTGGGTAATCTTGGGGTGAACCGAAAAAGTTTGGGTAGAGCTGGATCGAAGTGTTGGCTAGGTAAGCGTCCTGTAGTAAGAGGAGTAGTTATGAACCCTGTGGACCATCCACACGGGGGCGGTGAAGGAAGAGCTCCAATTGGTAGAAAAAAACCCGCAACTCCTTGGGGTTATCCTGCGCTTGGAAGAAGAACTAGGAAAAGGAGAAAATATAGTGATAGTTTGATTCTTCGTCGCCGTAAATAGGAATATTCCAAATCGAATTTTTGGAATTCGAAATAATGTGATGGGCGAACGAGGGGGAATTGAACCCGCGCATGGTGGATCCACAATCCACTGCCTTGATCCACTTGGTTACATCCGCCCCTTATCTAGCTAAAGAAAGGATTTTCTCTTTTTTCCATTCATCATTATTGTTTTTATTCTGACCTCGATACTTAGATCGATATATTAGACATAGAATGCCAATCTTTACTATGCAAAAAAAGGAGGAATCAGCTGTGATAGGTCAAAACAAAAGATTTGTAGCAAAGAAAAAGAAACTATTTGTAGCTAAGCATTTATCGGAAAAAATGGAAAAAATCAAAATGGGGCAGGAGAAAGAAATAATAGTCACTTGGTCTCGGGCATCTACCATTATACCCTCCATGGTTGGCCATACAATCGGTATTCATAATGGAAAGGAACATATACCTGTTTATATAACAGATTCTATGATAGGTTACAAATTGGGAGAATTCGCGCCTACCCGTTTTTTGGGGATAGATGCAATAAACGATAACGATAAGAAATCTGTAATGAAGAATCAAAAAAAATAGGGATCAAACATAAGGAGAAAGAATCTTATGAAAAATCTTAAAAAGCTAGCGGATAACCCTATGAAAAAGAACTCAAGTTCAAGTAAAGGAGTCCAAGTTTTAGCTCAACATATAGGTATTTCTGTTTCCAAAGCGCGAAGAGTAATTGATCAGATTCGCGGACGTTCCTATGAAGAAACAATTAGGATACTAAGTTTCATGCCTTATCAAGCATCTTATCCCATTTTCAAATTAGTTTATTCTGCAGCAAAAAATGCTAATCATAATATGGGTTTAAACGAAGCTGATTTATTCATTAGTAAAGCCGAAGTTAATAGAAGTACTATTAGAAAAAAGGCAAGATTCCGTGCTCAAGGACATAGTTATCCAATAAAAAGAAGCACATGTCTTATAACAGTCGTACTCAAGGAAAAACCGAAATCTTTATTAAATCAATCTAAAATTTAGATTCCTTTTTATTTAAAAAGATATGGATGAAAAAAATAAAATAGAGAATTATGGGACAAAAAACAAATCCACTTTGTTTCAGACTTGGTATAACCCATAGTCATCATTCTGTTTGGTTTGAAGAACCAAAAAATTATTCTACGAGTATACAAGAAGATCAAAAAATACGAAATTTTTTCAAGAATTATGTACAATATAGAATCAAAAAAGGTTTACAAATTGGTACCAAGAAATATTTAGAAAAATTAAAAAAAATAGAGCAAAAGAATAAAAAAAAAAAAAGTAAAAAAAAGAGAATATCTTTACCTCCCTTACCTCCCTTAGGCTTTGAAGGAATTATACGTATAGAAATTGAAAAAAAAGGATTTAGAACACAAAAAACATTTATACGAGTCATCATCTATAGCGGATTGGTACCAAAATTCTTATTAAAAGGGAAATCTTTGGCAAAATTCAAGAAAAATGTAAAAAAACAAGAATTCTTCTCTATATACCCCAGAATAATTCGTATTCAACTCAAAAGAGCTGAACAATTATATAGCCAACCTAACCTTCTTGCAGAATTTATAACCTTACAATTAAAAAATAGAGTCCCCTTTAGAAAGACTATGAAACAAGCTATTGATTTAGCTAAAGAAACAGATACAAAAGGAATAAAACTAAAACTTGCAGGGCGTATCGACGGAAAAGAGATCGCACGTAAAGAAGGTAAAAGAAAGGGTAAACTTCCCCTACAAATAATTTGTGCCAAAATAGATTATTGTTCTCATACAATTCAAACTATCAATGGAGTTTTAGGCTTAAAAATTTGGATATTTAGAAAGTAGAGCAAGGTAGAAAAAAATTACTTTGTCTTTCTATTATTCTAGCAATAATAGAAAAAAAAGACAAATTCTTTAATTGATTCTATTATAGAAAACGAGGAATTCGAATTAGTTAGGATTCAATAAAAATTGAATTGACTCTTTTAGTATAATTGCTATGCTTAGTGTGTGATTCGTTAGTTTTTTTTCTTTCAAAGTAAGAATTGAAAAAATCAACTAATCCTTACTAAAAACTTATTTCATAATAAAAAAAAACTAAAAACCAACCTATTGCTTCGTATTATGAAGATCCCAAGAAAAAGTCATTATATGAATAAATCATATATATGTAGCAACTGAGATCTCGTCTTTTTTCTCTAATTGATAGAGAAAAAGACGATAATCCAAAAAAAGAAGGGGGATTTTTCTAAAAGAAAGGTTGATAGAAAGAAAGAAATATCAATGCTATATAATCCCAATATGTATGGTCTATAAATCATGTAAGAAAAGAAAAAGCAGTGTCACAAAGCATCAATAATCAAATATTCAAATCAAAAATAGATAAAAAAGAGAAATATTTCTAGAAAAAAGAGTCCTGAGTTAAGAAAACTAAGGAATTTGACTCAACAACAAATTTTGTTGGAAGCTCCATTGCAGAGTTTAGACCTAAGCATGAATAGAGAAGCTATGGGAACGACAGAACCTATGACTATATAGAATTCTATTCAAAAAAATTCGAAAAATTCATTAGGTGGGATGGCGGAACAAACTAAGAAAAAATTGAATTATTTATTTTGATTCTGAAAGTCATGAATTGAACCTAGGAATGAAAGAAAAAAATGAAAAAGAAAACAGCAGTAAATATTCGCCCGCGGAATACCTAATTGATTTACAAAAAATTCTTTTGACATTTTTCTATAGAAAAAGAAAAGAAATTAGGAACGAAAAAAGAAAAGATTCTTTATTCTTTTTAAATTTATAAAAAAAAATATTAATTTCTAAAATAAAGAAGCATCATATTCTCTATTGAAATTTTATTCAATATATACAAAAGAACACATACCTCTGTCTTAATTTATCTATATATTAATAGATTCCCCCTTTTTTTTTTGAAAAAGTCGAATTGAAATAAATATTTTCAAATGAAATATTTGAAATTAAATAAATGAATTTGAATCCTTTTTTTATTCGCGAGGAGCTGGATGAGAAAAAAATCTCATGTCCAGTTTTGCAATAGAGATGAAATTAAAAAAAGAACCATCGACTATAACCCAAAAAAATCTAGATTTCGTAAACATCATAGAGGAAGAATGAAAGGAGTATCTCGTCGAGGCAATTCAATCTCTTTTGGCAGATATGCTCTTCAAGCACTTGAACCTGCCTGGATTACAGCTAGACAAATAGAAGCAGGGCGAAGGGCAATAACAAGATATGTGCGTCGTGGTGCCAAAATATGGGTACGTATATTTCCCGATAAACCTGTTACAATGAGGACTACAGAAACACGCATGGGTTCAGGTAAAGGAGATCCAAAATATTGGGTATGCGTTATTAAACCAGGTCGAATACTTTATGAAATGAGTGGAGTATCAGAAACTATAGCTAGAAGAGCTATCTCAATAGCTGCTCACAAAATGCCTATAAAAACTCAATTTCTTATTTCAAAATAAAAATTTAAAAGAAAACAAAAATCGGAAAGTATTAAAGATTGAAAAGCAAGTATAGCTTTATTTTTTATTTTTTTCTGGACAGAAAATATTTCATTTCTTCTTTTATTTGTACTGGAATTTAGAATTTGAAATAAAATAGATATGATTCAACCTCAAAGTATATTGAATGTAGCAGATAACAGCGGTGCTCGTAAATTGATGTGTATTCGAATCATAGGAGCTAGTAATCAACGATATGCTCAAATTGGTAATGTTATTGTTGCTGTAATCAAAGAAGCAGTTCCCGGTATGTCTATAGAAAAATCAGAAGTAATTCGAGCTGTAATTGTACGTACATGTAAGGAACTTAAACGTGAAGATGGTATGATAATAAAATACGATGACAATGCAGCAGTTATCATTGATCAAAAAGGAAATCCAAAAGGATCTAGAATTTTTGGTGCAATCACTGAAGAATTGAGAAAATTTCGTTTTACTAAAATCCTTTCATTAGCTCCTGATGTATTATAATAAATATTATATAATGAAAATGAAACTATTTTATATTGGATATCTTAATTAAATAGATGAAATTAGGAGATTTTTTTCAGGTATATATTTTATTAAAAAAAAAAGGAAACATGTTGATTACATAAAAATTAATGAGAATCCATAATTCTAATTCGTCATGAGTAAGGACACTATTTCCGATCTTATAACTTTGATAAGAAATGCTGACATGGCTAAAAAAGAAACTGTTGAAATACCATCTACAAACATTACTGAAAGCATTGTTAAAATACTTTTAACAGAAGGTTTTATTGAAAATGTTCGTAAACACAAAAAAAATAACAAAAATTTCTTGATTTTAACTCTACGATATAAAAAGACTCAAAAAGGAATATATGGATATGGAACTAGAACTATTTTTTTAAAACGCATAAGCCGACCCAGTTTACGAATTTATTCGAAATATCAACGAATTCCTAAGATTCTAGGTGGAATAGGAATTGTAATTCTATCTACTTCTCGGGGTATAATGACAGATCGAGAAGCTCGACTTCAAAGAATTGGAGGAGAGATTTTGTGTTATATATGGTAATCTTAAAAAAAACTGTAAAAAATAAATTTTAAGATTTCAAAATGTGAATTTTCATTTCACATAATTTAGCAACTTAATTATTCACATCTAGATTAACCCTTATAAGATTAAGTATGTGTGAAAAGTAAAAAGGGCTTATCAAAAAAAAAAGAGCAATTTTTTTATGTTTATTTATGAGGGAACCATTGTATTGTGGGACCGATGAAAGTGATGTTCCAGCTACGTTTGTAGCATAGTGAAATCCTTCTAAATACTGAAAATAATAAAGACCGATTTTATTAAAAAAAAACTATTTTGAAACCTTTACTTTAAAAAAAAGTAAAACTTATCATGTTTAACGTATGTTTACATCACAATAGTAAAATCTTTTGTCCGAAAATAAAAATATGCGTCGTAATCGTATACGTGTGTTACTAGGGGATAGAGTCAAGATAGAAATAAGTGAATTTGATTCGGAAAGAGGGAGAATCTTTTATCGATTTCCTCCTCTATTAAAGCAGACTAGGATAGAACAAACTAAGACTGATCATCAAGCGATGGAGAAGACCACCTCTCCTGAATCTTTCTTAAACACAGAAACTACAAATCCAATAAGCAGCGATTCCGCTCAATCAACAGATCAAAGGAATAACAAAGATACAAAGCTTAATCAAGATGAGACAGATTAGGTTCTAAATTATCTTTCTGGGACCTAATTAGAACTTTTCTAATAAAAAAATCAAAAAAATAGATGAGTTTTATTTCTTCCAAAGAAATTAAAAAAAAAAAAGATAAAAAAAAAGAAATATGCCATTTGGAATACCGAAAGTGCCTTTTGATTTTTATTCAATAGATCCTGATTCAACAAATCTAATTCTAGAAACTGAGCATTTAACCCTTCGTGAAAGATTTTTAAAGAATAGAATACTTTTTCTATTTCGAAATATCGATAAGCCTTTCGTGCATCGAATTCTAAATATCGTCTTAGTCTTTCAGTATCTAGATGATACTGATATTGAGTTCTATATCAATTCTAAAGGTGGAGACGCACGAGCAACACTAGGTCTTTTTGATATTATGGAATCTCTATCATGTGATGTAGCTACAATAGTTGTGGGATTAGCTGCATCAGGAGCATCTTTGATTCTAGCCGCAGGAACAAATTCTAAACGAGTGGCATTGCCTCACGCTAGGATAATGATGCATCAGCCTCGGCTGAAGCGTCGACCTCGTCGTCGTGACTTACGAACACGACGACGTAGATTAGGATCACGTCGAGTAAAGAAATGCATGAGAGATGCAAACGAAATGCGTAAACTTCGTAACATATTTGCTAATATTTATGCAGAAAAAACAGGTCAACCTATAAATATTGTACAGAATGATCTGGAAAGAGATACTTTTATGTCTGCAGAAGAAGCTCAGGAGTACGGTGTTATCGATACAATATTAAAAAATTCCACAAAACAAAATGGTAAATGATCTGAGTTTTTTTGATCAACTATTTCTATTGATTGAGTATTCAATTCAATAGAAATAGTTGATAAGAATAACATCTGGTTAAGATTAATCTAAGCCAAACAATTTTATTCTCTGAAGATATACATACAATATGCCAACTATTAAACAACTTCTTAGAAACATAAGACAGCAAAAAAAAAATGTTAAGAAATCTCCCGCTCTTAAAGGATGTCCTCAGCGTCGAGGAACATGTACTAGGGTGTATGTGCGACTCGTTCAGATCATGAGTTCGAACAGATGAGACAGTTTTTCCAGTATAAACGAACGACCAGTACTGATGAATAAGATAGTAACAAAAAAGTATAGAATATACCTATTCTATACTAGAAATAGATAGATAGAATCTCAAATTTATGGTTTCCATTGGTCAAAATCCAATCATTTTCAATTTAAAATAAGAATCAATTCTCCATTGGTAGCAAAAGATTTTCCATTAAGCGGAGAAAATAGCATTACATTATAAGAAACATGCTCCTTTTTGAAAGAACGGACTCATAGGGCCAGCTACCTAGCCAACTTTTATAATGAAATGCCGTCACTGTATGGATAACTCTTAGTGTGAAAAAGGCGATTACTTTCTAATTAATAGATAGAGCCAAAGAATATGAATTATACAAGTTCACAAAATCCTTTAATAAAATGAAAAAAAAAGAAGCTCCGGTGTATAGAAAGGACCTCACCGTTTGAGAGGTAACCATAGAAACGATGGAACCCACTATTTTCTTTTTTTCAATATAGAAATTGTGAAGAATGGAAAGAAAAGCAAGAATCGTGGTTGGGAAGGTTATAGTAGCAAAAGCCATTGGAATCAATATTTGATATATTGGAATAATTCGTTTTGTTATTGATTGACCCTAGTCGGAAAAAAAGAGATCAATGGAATGAAAATTTATGCCAATTGGAATCCCGAAAGTGCTTTTTGATAGCGGTGACGAAAAGATTTATATGAACGTCCATGAAAGACTTCAAATGGATAGAGTACTTTTCCTATACAGAGATATAGAAGAAGATTACGTAAATCGACTTATGGGTCTCTTGCTGTATTTGGATTTACAAAATGATAATGATATTACATTATATATAAACTGTGAGGGTGGAGAGGCACTAGAAACAATTGCCCTTTACGATACGATAGAATTTCTATTATCTGATTTGTGTACACTAGCTACAGGATTAGCTGCATCAGAGGCATCCTTGATTCTGGCCGCAGGAACAATTCCTAAACGAGTAGCATTCCCTAACGCTTGCATTAGTATTAGCCAACCTGTTACTGACTATCTTCTTCGTGAAAGTGCAAAAGAAATTCAAGTGGAAGCAGAAGAAATGTTTCAACTTCGTAATACATTTGCAGAGATTTATGCAAAAAAAACAGGTCAACCTATAGATGTTGTACAAAATGATCTGGAAAGAGATACCTTTATGTTCGCAAAAGAAGCTCAAGATTATGGTATTATTGATCGCATAGTAAAAATAACTCAAAAAAAAGAAGAAAAAGAAGAAGAACTTTCTGAATTTTTTTGATCAATTTTTTCTATTTAATATTCAAATCCTACTAAATGATTTTTCTCAATTATTTCTAGTGAATATTCAATTCAATGGAAATAATTGAGAAATCGGAACGAAAGCAAGCCGTTTTTCTTCATTATTCCATTTCATCTCAATTTCTATTTTTTATATTTGGAAGTCGAAAATCATATATGAACATATATGAAGTTCATTAAAATTTCATGTGATTTATCAAACAGAATAGAAATTCCATCATTAGTAGATTGATCTATAGATAGGGATCTTCGAGAAATTATGATGATAGGATTTTTTTCGACAAAACTTAGGAAAAAGAATTTTATGAAAAAAAACTCTGTTCAGAAACTGCTTAAATTTTTCTGTAAATTGAAAAATTTTAATAACCTTCTCAGGAATTTGGAAATACTATTGATCAGATCTCAATAAGTTTTTTTAGATATACTTATCGAAATTCATGGACGAATTTTACTATATGTTTTGCAATTTGATCCTATTTTTCAATTGTATGTTTCCTATTATTATTATATAGAAACTCTTGAGAAAAATGAATCAAAAACGTTCATCCAATGGCTCTGGTCGCATTGAAGAAAATTTTTAAAATTTTGCTTTACTACAATTTGGGATTTTTTAAAAAGGAATTTTTTTACAAATCCAAAAATGATTTTTCTTGTTTTTTTTATTCTCTTTTTTCTTTTTTTTTTCATAAAAAAAAAAAGAAAAAATGAAGATAATTAATTAACAAAAGAAGAATTCTATTTGGAATTAATAAAGATTGGAATTAATAAAGAGTCTTCAGTTAAGAAAATTAGAGAAATTTAATCAACAACAACTTTTTTTCTCTGTTACAGACTTTTGATTTCATCATAGCTATTCTAC